GGATCCACTTTTTGGGGAATATGAGTCGAAGCAATAACAAGAATATTTCTAGTGGAACATCTTTCAGAGAGATGGTTCACTAATAGACCGAGGGATAAGTAATTCGACTCGTTCACATCCAGATCATGAATGTTTGGAATCCATATTATGCAAGGAGACATTGCTTTTGCCAATTCGAATTGAAGGGTGATATAAAATCGGTCTATTTCCTGCATCATATCCATCATATCCATCATATCCATAGTTAGCAGTTCCAGCTCCGTATCAATATCACTATCATCACTACCACTAGCATCAAAATCACTATCATCATCAATATCACTAACATCAATATCGTCACTATCATCACTACCACTAGCATCAAAATCACTATCATCAAGATCACTATCATAAATATCATTCTCATCAATATCATTCTCATCAATAAGAAAACCTTTAGGCTTGTTATCCAGGAACTGGTTCAGAAATACCGTAATGAAAGGAACATAGGAGTTTGTCGCCAGGGATTTGACCAAATAGGATCGTCCAGTTCCTATAGAACCTATCACTAAAATCCCCCTAGAGGGGAATAAGGCTAAGCGAAGCGAAAAGGGTTTTCCATGAGATGGGAAATTAGTCCCACACGAAGTTTGTGAATAAGTGATTGTCTGATAATGAGCAAGGAATACCCGTCTTTCTGCTAACAAGGATGTATTGAACTCATAATTCAATAGATACTTTTTATGAATGTCAAATAAGTATCGTAAGTAAACTGCTCCCGGTTGTTCAATCATTTGATAACCAGAGTCATTCTTTGATAAATGATCACTATGAGTCAGACTCAATAGAATGTGATCAATCCTTTTTTCTGTCGTTAAGGCGGAGAACTGAACCAAGAATTCGCCTTCTTCATTATCAAACAAATCACTGTTCGCGACCCAAGATTCGATTTTATCATCAATCCAATCCCCATTCACGTTTTTTCTTTTTCTTATCAATGAATAGACCTCTTTACTTGTATGACGGAGATGTCTCGTATTTCTCGAAAAAGTGATTCGATTGATGGGATTTGGTATGAGATCGATGATATGGATGAGATTCTTTAACCAGAAAGAATTCGGTGCAGGTGTAGGATACCTATCCAGAAGTTTTCGTAACTCAATCATAGATGATGGAATCATCAAAGATTTGACCTTTTCCAACTCGGTCTGTAACTCACTAGAGACCCGGGAAACAAAGAGAATATGTGTAGGAACGAGATATCCAACAACAAGAAGAACAAAAAAGATTAAATAGGGGAGATCGCTAACATTTGGCGATCTCAGATGTGTCGACATCAATATCAATGGTGACTCAGTATTTCGATCAATCATTGCTTGGGACAGAACAAGATCATGATAACATTTGATCGAAATCTCACTTATCAGATTCCAGAGTGGAAGAAACCATTTTTGAAACCATTTGGTCTGAAGAATTCGCCATGATAATTCATGCATAATCTCATGAAAAATTGAGAAATTGCTACAGATCTTTAGTATCGGAATTAAAATATATCTAAATATCAAATTTAGATAGTTGTACCCTAGCAAAGTAAGGAACCATGGAATACAGGTTTCGAATAAATTCCAAGCCGAAGCCCAAAAAGCACTATTATCTCGTTGAAAGGTTCTATACATATCTCGTTGAAAGTTTCTATACATCTCCTCTTTATCAACGCATTTCTTTAGACTCTTTAGACAAAGACGCCGTTTTTTCCTCTTTTCGCGTAGTAAATCGTTTTCAGAACATGGGGTGTGAATCAAACCCATGTTTGAATTGAGATACTGATGCAAGTTCTTCGCTTCTGAATCAGATAGATTCATATGTTGAGAAAAAGTTCTTTCAAAATTGACTATTTGTCCCTCTGTTAGAGGTGTGCCAAACATGTCTGCGATCGAGTAAACAGGCCTACGAACGAAGGGATCGTATCGACTTGGAAAATGGAAAGATTTGTACAAGTTATACGTTTCGTCACCACTTTGTGGAAAATCGTTATGTGTGAATATGTTAGATACCTGTGACTCGATTGGTGAAATAGTCTCCCTCCCCCCCAAAGCATGTTTTTTTTTACCGGCGCACAAAGAAAATATTTTGTTGCGAATGAACAAGATATTCAGGAATTGTACATACGTAAAATCATAATTCTTGGTACGAGCGTTTTCCACAGAAAACGGGAATCTCGTGTTACAGGAGAAGCAGAAGTGATGTGGGTTATTCAAGAATCGAAGTCGATTTGCTTTACAAAAAGAACTGATTAATGAACTTCTATGAAATGGTTTCACAGGATTCACCCAATTTTGTTGATTGTCCAATATCATTGACAAATACGAATTCGCGTTATCAAAGGATTTCCTGCGATTATTTCGAGTATGGAATGAGTCAATCATCCACTCTCGTATCTTAAAGGGCGTTCCTCCACTGATCAAGAATTTCGATTTTCGGTTATGATCATCCAATAAGAGCGGTTTCCATTTTTTCAAAT